CAATATCGGATTCTGAAATCAAGGAAAGATATTGAAAAATAGATTTTCGAAAAAAAATATACTTTTTTTATATGTATCGGAAAAGGGGAGCGATTTATTCCTATGGAGCGTCCATTAACAAGAAGATAAAATAAGAAATATCGACAAATTCTTGTCTTGTTGTGGTGTGGTCTAAGGAAATAAAAAAAAAACCGCTTTCTACAATTTAATATATATCGAATTTAAATATCAGAATAGCTGATATAGTCATGATTCAATGGGTCAGGTCCACTTACTTTTTATTTAACATTTTATGTTCGATTTGGTAGGAACAATGGGGAAGTAGGAATACTTTGATTTTGGTTTGGCGATTAAATTAAAAATTAATAAGTAGGGGTTGGATATTGGATATCTAGAATATTTATGTTATGTCCCAGGACAAAAAAATGGAATAAAATAATAAGATAAGATATGAAGAGGACTACTATGTCATTACAGGTTAGAATTCCTCCAATAAGTTCAATTAGTCATTATGATAATGATTAAATGTTCCACTTTTTAACTAGAATTCATAATAATTAAGAACCCAATATAAATTATAATGAGTGGTTGCCCGTTTCTTTTATATATCAAATCCGTATTCTCCGCTGAAAAAGGAAGACTAAGACTTGAGTTTCATGAAAAAGCCCTTTATCGGATTTGAACCGATGACTTACGCCTTACCATGGCGTTACTCTACCACTGAGTTAAAAGGGCCCTATTCAATTCATGAATTAGCCATTTTCCATTATGAGTCTACTGCATATATACATATATGTGCAGTAGACTCATAATGGAACAAGAAATTTTATTTACCTAGAAAAATTTTTCTCGTTTTTGAATTTTCTGGCTTAGTGTGAGATAGTGATAGGCATATTATATTTCATCTGAATGAGAAACGAAGCAATGAATGAAAATGGAAGAAAAAAAATGTTCTAATTCTATAGAATTAGAACATAGATAGAAAGACTTTTCCGATCTAGCCATACCATTAGATTATATTGACAATTCCAAAAAACTGTTCATACTATCATCATAGTATGATGACGGTCGGGCGGATATGCCCCCATCGTCTAGTGGTTCAGGACATCTCTCTTTCAAGGAGAAAACGGGGATTCGACTTCCCCTGGGGGTAGGGTACTACGAAAGGAAGTTGATCATGGATTATCAATAAGCCTAGAATGAATTCTTCCTGGGTCGATGCCCGAGCGGTTAATGGGGACGGACTGTAAATTCGTTGGCGACATGTCTACGCTGGTTCAAATCCAGCTCGGCCCAAAAATGCACCGTTCCATGAGTATGATACAACCAATTTGTCCTACAGAAAGGGTTCATTTTTTTGCTCTATCTATATCTTTTTCTCATCTCATTGAAAGATTGATTATCTATTTTTAACAATAAAATAAAAAATCACTAGTTACTAATAATCCGCGCTACTCTCACTAAAGCCCGTGTTTATGTGGATATGATATCAATATATCATTCGCGTATCCGTTACGTTACAACATGACGAGTAGAATGTTCTTATGAAACCATAAGAATATGTATGCTATACACCTCGCTGGGATTGTAGTTCAATTGGTCAGAGCACCGCCCTGTCAAGGCGGAAGCTGCGGGTTCGAGCCCCGTCAGTCCCGAACTAGGATCCGATGAATTTCTCAATTCATTTTTTTATTTTTAGCGAAAGGGAAGACAGGGAGCAAAATGGAATCCCCGTTGCGGGGGGGGAGATTTTGATTTCTTTTGTTTCGCATTTATCATCAGACAAATAGGGGAATTTCTTTCACTAGTACTGATTGATAAGGGAGAGACATATGTAGATTAGTACAATCGGTAGTATTGCTATATTCAGACTGACTATATTCAGTATTTTAAATTTAAGAGATACCATACTCACTTTCTTTTTCGATTGTTCTTGATCAATGAAATGGAATAGAGTGCCCATATTTTTATGGGGAGTACAGACATAAATTGTCTTCGTTTATTGTACGATACACTTAATATAAATATAATTTAATTACCCGGCGAAGTACTTTTCAGGTTAAAGCACATCCTTTCTAAATTCCTACTTTTTTTTGTGTATCCTCAATTATTAATACTAATTGGAAACAATCTATTTCATTCTCATTTAAATTGCATACTGCGTTTTTCATGTATACGTTCCAATCCCAATCCAATAAAGAGAGGATACTAAAGAAAAGACCAACCAAGCAACGTCCCCTTTCTTATTCTTAGTAAATTTCATTTGTTCGAATATTCGATTTTTTATACTTAATCCTTTCTTTTTTCTATCTCACTTATACTGTTTGGATCTGTGTATGACCCAGAGAATACTGGTCATATCATATGATACTTCATAATTTGATGTACATAATTCTACGTAAAAGTAGGAAAGTTGTATAAGGAAGATGCTAGGTTATGGAAAAGAAAAAGTGAAAAAAGGGGACGAAAATCCAACGGCGGGTATTTCTGATACAATCAAAAATGGTATTTTTTATTTAGTATGGATAAAAGATCTTCCTATGTTATACTATTTATTCCATTTTCGACGATGAATTCATTTGATAGATCAGAAATTGTTATTCATAATATTGATCTGATTCAGTATTATCAGGATGCAATTCATCCCATTGAATTTACAAGAGTCAAATTTCTCATCTCTATGGGATTAGATCCCGAGTTATTGCGAAACAAAAAAAAAAAAAAGATTATGGAAGTCAATATTCTCGCACTTATTGCTACTGCACTGTTCATTCTAGTTCCTACTGCTTTTTTACTTATCATCTATGTAAAAACAGTTAGTCAAAATGATTAATTTGAATTATTAATTCTTATCAATGATTTAAGAAATGAAAGAAAGGGATTCAAACTCTAAGTCTTAAATGAAATGATTAGGCTGGAATCAGAAGTATCTTAGTAAGTATCTAATAAGCTAGTGTGGTAGAAAGAACTATAGTTCTTTCTACCACACTGGCTAAAAGAAAGAACTATAGTTCTTTCTACCACACTGGCTAGTATTGTATACTATTTTTTATTATATAAAGTTGTATTGTATACGAATATAGGCTTCATATAGATCAAATTACAATATGTACATATATTAGATGTACATATAGATAGCACTCTAATTCTATTTCTTTTATTTTGATTTCCCATCTCAAGAAGTCACAATTAACGGATGATCCGCGGAGTTATATGGTAACCTCTTCGGATTTTATTTGGAAAAGGAGTAGAGTAGAGCCTGTCCATTTTTCATGCTTAAACATTCAATGAGTCAAAAAAAGCATAAAAACATTTCTAGGAGTCTAAAACAAATGTTAAATGTGTGATATATGGATCGCTCAATGGAAGAAAGATCTAATTTTATTATGTGTTATTTATGTGTAGGACCTTTTTGGACAATCATTAATCGCTTCGTTTCCAGTAGAAAGAAAATATGTATTGTCGTAATAGCGGAACTTTTAGAAAGGTAAAAGTAAAGAAAAAAAATAGGTATTGGTTTTTCTTATTGTAATATCCATAATTCTGATAAGAGTTGATTCACCAAAATAGAATATTTAGGAAACGGTTGGATTGGAAAAAATCTCCTATCATGTTTGAAGAGATTTATTTTTAAGGCTTCGAAAAATGATCAATAAAGAGTTGATACAGTTCGATTGAGCAATCGATTACTCAATTAGTAGTGCCCCCAGCCCTAGAGTCCACTCCTTCCCCATACTACAAGTGAAAGGGAAAATGTAAAGACTACCATTAAAGCAGCCCAAGCAAGACTTACTATATCCATGTGAATTATGCCCCTATTTCTATGAAGGAATTATTCTGTTATTGATTAATAATCATAGTGGAATCAATGGCGCAGAGTCAAAATAGGATTCTGAATTAAGACTGTTGATGAACCAAACCAATTCAATGAATACATTCGTAACAAGTTTCTATATTTTAGGGTTTCTGGTAGAATCAGGAAGCATTAAGTACAAATACGATGATACACACGTTTTTTCTTTGGAAATAGCAAAGGACCTCTAATGGAGTGGAGCATGTAAGAGTAAGAATAGTAAGACCCTTTGTTTGTTTTGATACCTTTCTTTACTAAGCAAAAAGCATAAAAATATACCATCAAGAGAGATAACTATCTATCAGATACCTCTATTTCCTATTTGATCTAAGCTTACTGTCTTTCTTTCTGTGAAAGAATCGGGAGAACCCCCCACCACTATTCCTACATATACATACATTTTTTCTTTTCAACTTTTAACTTTACTCTAAAAAAAAAGAAGAGTAGACCAACCATTCTGATTGCATGTCTGAGCACTCATAGCCTCTCATGAGTCTGGATACAAAGTATCTTCGGGCCTTTCCACAACTCCTAAATAGATTTCCTATCATCGTATCCGATCTAATTTAATACCAGACAGTATCGCGAGACACTACTTTGTTTAATAAGGGCAGTTTAAGAGATCTTGATATGATAGTCTTTCGTATAATCTCTTCTTCAATTCTAGTACCAAAAAAGAAGTGCCCTTTAGGAACCCTTGGATACCGAGATTTCCAACCTTAGTTCTGAATCCCGGAATTGACTCTCGCCGTTTATTTTATTTTTCAATTAAATAAAATAAATGGCCCGAACCTATCATTAAATTAATAAGTGAGAGTTGCTTCATCCCTATTGATACTGGTTTGTTTGGGCTACACCCAGATTTTGAGAAAAAAAAATGACAGTCTTTTAGAAAACCTATGCTATGGGTTATAAAAATCAAGTATTGACACGTCCGCTTAGTCCTTTGCCTCTGCTTCTTGCGGAGCAAAAATTCATCGAATTTAGACCAACAGGATAAGAAATCCCCAATCTTTTGTTGATCAGGCGACACCCGGATTTGAACTGGGGATAAAGGATTTGCAGTCCCCCGCCTTACCACTTGGCCATGCCGCCAAATTAGGTCCAAAATAGATAAAAATATTATCTATATTCTATTTCTATTACT